AAGAAACACTGTTTCAATATCAAAAACAACAAAAACTAGAGCAAACATATAATAACGGATTCGAAATTGTAACCAAGCATCGCCTATTGGTTCGATACCCGATTCATAACTAGAAAATTTCTCCGGACCTTTGCTAATTGGTGATAAGACTCCGGAAATTAGAAATACTAAAATAGGAATAACACTTGATATTATTAGAAACGCCCAGAATATATCATATTCGTAAATCAGAAACATAGGCGCACTCCTATGAATGTGGAAAATATACTAGATTAATCGAGTCGAATTGGAATTACCTTAATAACTCACCCATAACCAGTTAGTCAAAACAAAAATTGATTCAAGCGCCCAAGTTTCTTTGCTTGCTTTGGTACATGTCTCTTTTCAAGATTTATCGATTTTTTCTATTATGTTTACTTCAATTTTTGAATTTTTCGATATTGTTATTCGATATTGCCATAGTATAAAGAAGACGCTCCTCTCGCCTTTTACTTCGGATTCTTTCTAAAAAAATGGGGGGAATTCAAAATATAATTTTCATTTTTTGTTTAGTTGTTTAGAATTTCTAAATTTCTAATAGAATTGAAATTTCGTAGAATTTATTGAAATTTAGTAGAATTTCCAAATTCTTATTTTCATTTTTTTTTATTAAAAATTCGAAATTAAATATTTAATAAAAGAAAATTTCAATTTTTCTTTTTTAATTTATGTAGAAATTGAAAATATTATTTAAACTATTAATTATTTAATTAATTATTTAAAATTATTTAAACTATTTATTAATTATTATTATTATATTAATTCTAAATTATTATATTAATTATATATAGAATTCTATTCTATTAATATTCGATGAATATTTATTCTATATTTGATTCTATATTAAAATAGATAATATTAATTTATTACTTATTTTTTTTTTTTTTACTATTTTATTTATTAATTTCTATTTTCAATTTATTAAATATTTTTTAGAGTAAAAAAAAATTTCATTTCTATTACTATTTCTATTACTATGATATATATTAATAAAATCATTAATATATTAATAATTTCTATATAAATTTCTATATTAGTTTTCTATATCATTTATTAGTTTTCTATATCATTTACTAATTTCTATATTATTTTCTATATTATACTATCATTTTTTAGTATATTACTATATTATTGATTAGATTATTAATTAATCTATATATATATTAAGTTAAGATTTATATATTATTTTTAGATTCTTTATTTGTATTATTTCTTATTAATTCGAAATATTAATTAATATTAATAAGGAATACGAATTAATAAGAATATAAGAAGTATATTGTTTACTTTATCTTTCTATTCTTTATATTGATATTGAATACGGCAAAAAGAACTCCTTTTTTTCTTTACGAAGTACATGAAGTATGCCAAAAACCTATTTTACAATGTTAACAATGAAAGTTTTCAAAGATTTTCTCATTTTTCAAACTTCGACTTGTGAACTTGTCCATAAATACAGTACGTGGTTCTTAAACTCGTGTAACTTACTAGAGGATTGGGGTTTGGTTGGGTTAGGTTGGAATGTGTTTTTAATCGAGTTCATGTCACGATTTTACCTCGAAAAATTCATTAGGCTTGAATAGGTAGCAAAAAGATAAAGAAAAAAGTCTCACTAACTTGTTAATTACGGGCAGGAGGGGAGGAAATTTCATATGTAATTGATTGACCTATGAAGAGGAATGAAGAAATTATGGTTTGCTTAACCAAGATTCGAACAAATACAAATTGGATTTACCTACTGAAATGTGATTTTTTTGGTTTCAGTTTTATGTCTCGGCCCTGAATGATTGTTGCGAGCAAGCTTATGAGAATGGTTTTTTTTTTTGATGAACCAAGTAATCGCCCCCAAGCGACCAGTTCCAAATAACAAAGAAAAAAAAGAATGAAGAAATGAAAACAAGAATTTTTTTATTTGAATTTTTTTTAGGGCTATACGGATTCGAACCGTAGACCTTCTCGGTAAAAGAGCTCAAACTTTTTATTATCAAAATGATTCGAACTTTTTCAAAGACCCAACATGCATTTTTTTTTTTTTTTGCATTGGGCTCATTCATTAACTGATATAAATAATCAGTTAGTCTACCATAATTCTCTTGATAGAAAGATAACAAAATGGCTCTATGTGCTCGGATTTATTGATTCCGATCCGAGAGCACTACCAAAGTGTTTCAAAGAAGGGTTATCCTGATGTAGGTTTGCTTTTGACTTAGATCAATCTAAGTTAAATAGAATCTCCATTGCCCCGCTTCTGCTTAAAGAATACAGTATGAAACTTTATACACCTTAAAGTTCATAGGATAGGAAGAAAAGATAATTTTTTGAGGTCCTTATACTCATTATGCCTAGCATTGAATAGACTGCGTATTTACCTTATCAAGGTCTTAAATCAATGATGGGGTTATATTGGGCGTCTAAAAGGATACCTAAGTTTACCCGAATCTTTTGTGTCAGGCTATTGTTC